TATGCGCCTCTGCATCTAGCATTGGGTAGACCTCATACAATAACTGTCCTAGTTCTACCGTATCTTTTGTTTCATTTCTTCTGGAACAATCACAAAAACTTTTTTGATTATGGATCTACTACCAGAAATTCAATGCGTAATCTCAGCATTCAATGTGTATTCCTGAATAATCTAATTTTTCAATTATTCAACCATTTCATTTTACCAAGTTCCACGTTAGCCAGATTAGTCAACATTTATATGTTTCGATGCAACAACAAGATTTTCTTTTTAACAAGTAGTTTTGTTGGTTGGCTAATTGGTCACATTTTATTCATGAAATGGGTTGGATTGGCATTATTCTGGATACGGCAAAATAATTCTATTCGATCTAATAAGTATCTTGTGTCAGAATTGAGAAATTCTGACACAAGATACTTATTAGATCGAATCTTGAGTATTCTCTTATTTATAACCTGTGTCTACTATTTAGGAAGAATGCCGTCGCCTATTGTCACTAATAAACTGAAAACCTCAGAAACGGAAGAAGGGGGAGAAAGAAAGGAAGAAAGCGATGTAGAAACAACTTCCGAAACGAAGGAGACTAAACAGGAACAAGAAAACCCATCCCTTTGTTCGGATGAAACGGAAGAGATCCAAGTGAATGGAAAGGAAAAAAAAAAGGATGAATTTCACTTTAAAGAGGCACGCTATCAAGATAGCCCAGTTTACGAAGATTCTGATCTGGAGACCCATCGAGAGAATTGGGAATTGGGAAGACTGAAAGAAGAGAAAAGAATAAATATTAAGAAAAAGATTGAAAACACTTTTCTCACTTTTTTTTTCGATTCTCAACGATGGAATCGTCCATTACGATATATAAAAAATAATCAATTAGAAAATGCTTTACGGAATGAAATGTCACAATTTTTTTTTTTTACATGTAAAAGTGATGGGAAACAAATAATATCCTTTACATATCCACCTAGTTTATCAACTTTTTCGGAAATGCTAAAACGAAGAATTACTTTGTACATCATAGAAAAACTAGATGACAAAGATCTTTCTATTTCTAATTCTTGGATTTATACCAATGAAAAAAAAAAGTGCAATTTGAACAATGAATTAAGAAATCGAATTCAAATTATAGAAAAAAATGAGGGATTTCCTAGTCTGGATATGCTTGAAAAAAGAATCATATTATGCGATGATGAAAATCAAAAAAAATGCTTGCCAAAAGTATATGATCCCTTTTTCAACGGACCATACCGAGGAATGAGAAAAAAATTAGATTCATGTGTAATTAGGAATCCTTATACAGATATAGAAGATTTAGTAGAAATTTTTTTGATAAATAAGATTCATGATCTACTTCTTCATAATTCCTTTGAATTCTACCATCAATTTTTTTTGAATTATACAGAAGAAAAAAAAATTGATTCAGAAAATCAAGCAAAATCTTTGCAATTTTTATTTGATGTAATTACAACACATGCAAATAGAATGAGAATAGAGGAATTAAGTAAAAAGGTTTCTCGATGGTCATACAAATTAACCGATTCTTTGGAAGAAGACGAAGAAGAAGAATATAATGAGATTCATTCAAGAAGAGTCAAACGTGTGGTAATTAATGATGAGAACACTAAGAATACAAGTAAAAATGATGACGAAACGGAAGAGGTGGCTTTGATACGTTACTCCCAACAATCAGATTTTCGTCGCAATCTAATCAAAGGATCCATGCGCGCTCAAAGACGTAAAACAGTGATTTGGGAACTCTTTCAAGTAAATGTGCATTCCCCACTTTTTTTTGATCGACTAGACAAAACATCTTTTTTTTCCTATTTTGATATCAACGAAACAAAGAATTTTGTTTTGAGAAATTGGATGGGGAGACAACAAGAGTCAAAATTGCAAATTTCCCATTTTGAAAATGAAGATACAAAAGAAGAAAAGGAAAAAAGAGAGAAAAATGAACGGATAGAAACATCAGAAGCTTGGAATAACCGGATATTGACTCGAGCAATCAGAAGTTTGATGTTAGTAACCCAATCCTTTTTTAGAAAATACATTATATTGCCTTCATTTATAATAGCTAAACATATTTTCCGTATGTTATTATTACAATCCTCTGAGTGGTACGAGGATTTGAAGGAATGGAAGAGAGAAATACATATAAAATGCACCTATAGTGGTGTTCAATTCTCAGAAACAGAATTTCCCCAAGATTGGTTAACAGATGGTATTCAGATAAAGATTTTATATCCTTTCTGTCTAAAACCTTGGCGAAAATCTAAGGTACGATCTCATCATAGAGATCAAATGAAAAAAAAAGATTTTGGTTTTTTAACAGTCTGGGGAATGGAAGCTGAACTTCCCTTTGGTTCTCCCCGAAAACGACCTTTTTTTTTTGAACCTATTTATAAAGAACTCAAAAAAAGAAATAGAAAGTGGAAAAATCCATTTTTCCAAGTTCTTCAATTTTTCAAGAAGAAAAAGGGGATCATTCAAATAGTTCGAGTTATAAAACGAATAATGAAAAAAGTATATGAACCAAACAAAAATGAAAAATATTTCAAAAGAAATAATGAGATTCTTCGCGAGTCGTCCGTTCTAATTCGACCGATGAATTGGTTCAATTCTTCACTAATAGAAAGAAGAATTCAAGATATTTCTGATAAGACAATAAAAATAAGGAATCAAATTGAGCAAACCACAAAAGACAAGAAAAAAAAAGAAATAGTTTTAATTTATGATAAGAAAAGATTGGAATCACAGAAAAATATATTGAAAATATTTCAAAGGCAAACTATCCGATTAATGCGTAAATCACACTACTTTATTCAATCTTTCATTGAAAAAATATACATAGATATTTTGCTATGTACCATTACCTTTTCTAAGATCAATGCACAACGTTTCTTTGAATCAACAAAAAAGATCTTTAAGAAATCCATTTACAACAATAAAAGAAATCAAGAACAAGAAGGAACCGATGAAACAGATAAAAAGACAATGAATTTGAATTTCACGATAAAAAAATTGTTTTCAAATACCAATAATACTGAGAATAAGAATGAAAATTTCCATATTTTTTGGAACTTATCTTCCCTGTCCCAAGCATATGTATTTTACAAATTATCACAAACCCAATTACTTCACCAATTATTGAATAAATATCACTTAAGACCCCTACTTCAATATCAAGGGAACTCTCCCTTTTTTCAGGATAAATTAAAAGACTATTGTATGATACACGGAATCTTTCATTTCAAATCAAGAGATAAGAAAATTCCTACATATGTAATAAACGAATGGAAAAACTGGTTAAAAGGTCATTATCAATATGATTTATCAAAAAAAAAAAGGTCTCGATTAGTACCTAAAGAATGGCAAAATAGAATGAATCAACGTCGTATGATTCAAAATAAGGAATCAATCCAATTGGATTTTTATAAAAAATACCAATTGATTCATTCCATGAAAAAAAATGACTATGAAACAAATTCATTTATGAGTCAAAAATACAAATGGAAAAAACATTACAGATATGATCTTCTATCATATAAATACATACACCTCCCTAATTCATACATTTCTGAATCAACATTAGAAAGAAACGGGACCCAAGAAATTACATATTATTTCGATATATCGAAACCTCAATCTAGTAATAATTATCTAGATAAAGTATATCTTATTGATAGAAATACAAATTTGGATAGAAAATATTTGGATTGTAGAATTCTTAATCTTTTTTTTATAAAAAATATGGAGATTCAGACTGAAATTCCTAATTTTAAAAAAATGGAGAAAAAAGATCTTTTTTTTCCTACGATTCGCCAAGAGATAAAAATGTGCAACCAAAAAAAAAAAATTTTTGATTGCATGGGAATGAATCAAGAAAGGTTCTATTATACCGCATCAAATAATGATACTATATCTGATATAGAACCTTGGTTCTTCCCAGAATTTGTACTACTTTTTGATGTATATAAGATTGAACCTTGGATCATCCCAATAAAATCACTCTTTTTTCATTTTTCATTTCATAAAAAAAAAGATCTTGAATTAAAAAATTCCAAACAGGAAGAAGACGAACAACAACAAAAGAGGGAAATGGAACTATATTCCTTTTTCAAAACATATTTCCCTTTTCAATTCAGATTGGACGATCCCTCGAATCAAAAAATAATGAAAAATATCAGGGTATATTGTCTCCTACTTAGACTCATAAATCTAAAGGAAATCGCTATATCTTCGATTCGAAGAGGTCAAATAAATCTAGACGAAATACTGATTCAAAAGGACCTAGTTCTTTCAGAATTGATAAGAAGGGGAATATTGATTATGGAACCTATTTGTCTATCTATAAGAAGGGACGGAAAATCTATTATATATCAAACTATAGATATTTTCTTGGTCAATAAGAAAAAGTGCCAAACGAATAAGAAATATAAAAAAAAAGAATATATTGGGAAAGGGGGGTTTGAAAAATCTATTACACGACACAACAACATATTTTTGAGTGGAGACAATAATAATTATTATTTCCTTGTTCCTGAAAATATTCTATCTCCCGTGCGTCGGAGAGAATTTCGAATTCAAATTTGTTTCAATTCCAAAAATTGGAATGTTGTGGATAAAAATCCAAGATTTTGCAATGAAAACAAAATAAGAAACTGTGGGCAATTTTTGAATGAGGACAAGCATTTTCATACAGATGGAAAAATTTTCATGAAATTGAAATTGTTCTTTTGGCCCAATTATCGATTAGAAGATTTAGCTTGTATGAATCGCTATTGGTTTGATACCAATAACAGCAGTCGTTTCAGTATGTCAAGAATACATATGTATTCACAATTTTGAATAAATTCAATTCCAATGAAAATTGGAAAAATTTATAGTGGATTTCCTGCATATCGTGTGACGTATTTGGTAAATGAAAGCCTCAATATATACATTGAAGTAAAAAGAAATTGAAATTGTTATCTTTCGTAAATACATATATATCAGATCTTTTGATCCAAATAGATCAAAAAACAAAGTAATATAAAGAAAAGAAATTAAATTTTGATGTATACTAAATGCAAATAATTGGCATAATAAATCTTATTATTTTTCCTGATCGGTAAAATTCACAGAAAAGAAAGATAGAAATCTTCATTTATGGTCAAAAATTCATTCATCTCGGTTATTACAGAAGAAGGAAAAGAAGAAAATAGCGGGTCTGTTGAATTTCAAGTATTACATTTCACCAGTAAGATACGGAGACTTACGTCACATTTAGAATTGCACAAAAGAGATTTTTTATCACAAAGAGGTCTACGAAGAATTCTGGGAAAACGTCAACGATTATTGACTTATTTGTCAAAAAAAAAGAAAGTGCGTTATAAGAAATTAATAGATCAGTTAAATACCCGGGAATCAAAAACTCGTTAATTTCCTTGTTCTTTTTTATTAGTTTAGTTATTAGTATTCGATTTTTTCTTTGAAAAAAAAAATATTAGAATAGTCAATATGGGTCCTCATCACACATCAATGCATGGTGTTCTTCGGCTAATCGTTACTCCGGATGGTGAAGATGTTATTGACTGTGAACCTATATTTACACAGAGGGATGGAAAAAATAGCGGAGAACCGAACAATTATACAATATTTTCCTTATGTAACACGTTAGGATTATTTAGCTACTATGTTCACAGAAGCAATAACAGTAAATGCACCGGAACGATTGGCAAGTTTTCAAGTGCCTAAAAGGGCCAGTTATATCAGAATGATTATGCTGGAGCTCAGTCGTATAGCCTCCCATTTGTTATAGCTTGGCCCTTTTATGGCCCACAGACTCCCTTTTTCTCTATTTTCAGAGAGAGGGAATTGAGATATGATCTATATGGGAGAAGTTTATCGTTGAAATGAGAATTGATACAAAAGAAATCTATGAACTTATATGGATTTTTGTCCCCATTTCACCCTTGTCTTAGGAATCACAATGGGGGTATTAGTAATTGTGCGGTTAGAAATAAAAATATCCGCAACAATACAACAACGTATTGGACCTGAATATGCTGGTCCATTAGGGATTCTTCAAGCTTTAGCGGATGGGACCAAACTACTTTTGAAGGAGGATCTTCTTCCATCTAGAGGTAATATTCGTTTGTTTAGGGTTGGACCTTCTATATCGGTTATATAAATTATACATAGAAATAATCTAAAGAGATAAAAATGAAGATCTTTCTATTCATATAAAAATTTCATAAAATGAACATGAATTCAATTCGTATGTACAACTCATATTTCATGTTATTGAAAATAAAATGAAAGTATCTTGGCCCTTTCTCACAAACAGATTTGTAAAATCTATGGATTCTCAAAATTTTGATAAATCATTGATTCATTTGGTGTCTACAACAGAAAATAGAGGATTTCTATTATTTTCTAATTTTACCAGATCAAAAATTTTTGTGTTCAAAACTGTAATTTATAGACCTAATGTCACATTCAGTAAAAATTTATGATACATGCATAGGGTGTACCCAATGTGTTCGAGCTTGCCCCACGGATGTATTGGAAATGATACCTTGGGATGGATGTAAAGCTAAGCAAATTGCTTCTGCGCCAAGAACCGAAGATTGTGTGGGTTGTAAAAGATGTGAATCCGCTTGTCCAACGGATTTTTTAAGTGTCCGTGTTTATTTATGGCATGAAACAACTCGCAGCATGGGTCTTTCTTATTGATATGTGACAAAAAGTTCTACTTGAATCATTTGATTCTTCTTTACCGACGAAGGCCCGTGCTCGAGAAAATAAAATATATTCTTCTTATCCCGAGCACGGGGTTTTCTGGTCAAAATTGCTTTTGTCTTTATCACGAGTTATTTTCATTGGTTAACAATACTTCTTTTTCACAGGTTCTTCAATTGTATTTTTCCCTCATAGGGGAAATCAAGTGTATAGGTGGTATACACCCTGTATATGTGTACAGGAGTTCCTTCTAATGACCTATATATCTTGTTATCATTTCCAAATGCCAAATGGATCAATCTTTAGCTGCTTCAGCAGCTTGGCCAGTTACTTGAAATCCGCAATTTTTCATATTACCTAGCTCTTATTTGTCTTCCAATTTCAAAATCAAAAATTGGAAGTTTTTTAATACATGTTCATTAAGATTTTTCCAATACTTTTTTTTGTCGCACAAAAAAACTTTTTGACTTTCCGGTGGAAAGAGATTTAGCTAAAGAAAAAGCTTTTACTGCCGCTAAAGAGCCTTTTTTTTTCCAAAGATTTCTACGAATATGCTTTTTTGACATAGAAGTACGTTTTTTTGGAACTGCCATTCAAAAATAGGTGACTCATTTTTATCGTTGTATGTGAAAGACATCTTTTTTTTGCAAAATAAATGACTCTTTATTAGTCATTATCTATACTTAGTCCATAAATTCTTTTCAATAATATAAGAGCATCATTTTATTTCAGAACATACAAATAGGAAAAAGGGATTCTTTTCTTTTTTAAAATATAGAAAAAGTGACTATCTTATTCTATTTCTATTTAGATATTACAAATATCTATATTGAATATTCATATAATAGAAAAAATAAGAAAAAAGAGTATTTATAATATATTCTAGAAATAGGAATTATTTCATTAGAATAATGAGATTTGATAAGAAAAATTCTTAATTTTGTACCTTGGCTGAGAACAAAACTATTTATATTGAACATTCTTTTTTTTCCTAAACTCTATTGAATCTTCACAAATTACCTATTATAGCTTATTTTCTTTTGAGGTAAGCCGCCATGGTGAAATTGGTAGACATTCATTGGAATGAACCATAACTATGGAACCCGATTCCTAATAGATTGATCCCAAAATAGCATACCCAAATTAGGATAAATCCTATAGAAGCCACAAATGCCGATTTTGTGCCTTGGTCTTTCAATTTTTTATTTGTTCTAGTATGTAAATAAATTGCAAATAGAGTCCAAGTTATAAAGGCCCAAGTTTCCTTAGGGTCCCAATTCCAATAAGAACCCCATGCTTCATTAGCCCATACTGCTCCAGAAAGAATGCCTATGGTTAAAAGGGTAAACCCTAAACTAATGACACGATAACTCCAATAATCCAAATGCTGAATTAATTGATATTTATCAAAATTTTGAAATGAGAAAAAATAAGTATTTTTAAATATACTTTCTTTTTCGTTCAAAGATTGAATCTCGCCAAAGAAAAACCACTTCCTTAAGCTTAAAAAATCGATGTTTTTTTGAACTGTGATCACTATAAGAGCAACTGATAACAACGATCCACATAAAAGAGCTGCATAGCTAAATAGCATCATACTGACATGCATCATTAACCACTGAGATCGTAAAGCAGGTACTAATATTGCGGGTTGATGCATTCCAGTTAAAAGACCTGACGTGGCAAAACCTTGAGTAAAAATAGCACTTGGTGCAGTTATTGCACTTAAATCATTTTTATAATTCCCAAGATAAGGAATCATATGAATAATAGAGAAACTCCAAGAAAGAAAGATTAATGATTCGTATAAATTACTTAAGGGAAAATGCCCCGAAGAAATCCAACGAATAACTATAAACCCTGTTATAGATAAAAAAGTAGCTATCATCCCCTTTTCTGACGAATTACATAATCTTTCAATTTTGTAGACTGATAATTTCATCAAATGAATCATAATTACAATGGAGATGATTGAAAAGGAAATATGAGTGAAGATACGTTCTAAAGTCACAAATATCATAAACATATAAATATTCAATAATTAAAATTGGGGATTCAATATATTGTGTCCATATTCTTCATTTTTATATATGCCGCCACTCGGACTCGAACCGAGATGCTCTAGCACTGCTTCCTAAGAGCAGCGTGTCTACCAATTTCACCATGGCGGCTTACCTCAAAAGAAAATAAGCTATAATAGGTAATTTGTGAAGATTCAATAGAGTTTAGGAAAAAAAAGAATGTTCAATATAAATAGTTTTGTTCTCAGCCAAGGTACAAAATTAAGAATTTTTCTTATCAAATCTCATTATTCTAATGAAATAATTCCTATTTCTAGAATATATTATAAATACTCTTTTTTCTTATTTTTTCTATTATATGAATATTCAATATAGATATTTGTAATATCTAAATAGAAATAGAATAAGATAGTCACTTTTTCTATATTTTAAAAAAGAAAAGAATCCCTTTTTCCTATTTGTATGTTCTGAAATAAAATGATGCTCTTATATTATTGAAAAGAATTTATGGACTAAGTATAGATAATGACTAATAAAGAGTCATTTATTTTGCAAAAAAAAGATGTCTTTCACATACAACGATAAAAATGAGTCACCTATTTTTGAATGGCAGTTCCAAAAAAACGTACTTCTATGTCAAAAAAGCATATTCGTAGAAATCTTTGGAAAAAAAAAGGCTCTTTAGCGGCAGTAAAAGCTTTTTCTTTAGCTAAATCTCTTTCCACCGGAAAGTCAAAAAGTTTTTTTGTGCGACAAAAAAAAGTATTGGAAAAATCTTAATGAACATGTATTAAAAAACTTCCAATTTTTGATTTTGAAATTGGAAGACAAATAAGAGCTAGGTAATATGAAAAATTGCGGATTTCAAGTAACTGGCCAAGCTGCTGAAGCAGCTAAAGATTGATCCATTTGGCATTTGGAAATGATAACAAGATATATAGGTCATTAGAAGGAACTCCTGTACACATATACAGGGTGTATACCACCTATACACTTGATTTCCCCTATGAGGGAAAAATACAATTGAAGAACCTGTGAAAAAGAAGTATTGTTAACCAATGAAAATAACTCGTGATAAAGACAAAAGCAATTTTGACCAGAAAACCCCGTGCTCGGGATAAGAAGAATATATTTTATTTTCTCGAGCACGGGCCTTCGTCGGTAAAGAAGAATCAAATGATTCAAGTAGAACTTTTTGTCACATATCAATAAGAAAGACCCATGCTGCGAGTTGTTTCATGCCATAAATAAACACGGACACTTAAAAAATCCGTTGGACAAGCGGATTCACATCTTTTACAACCCACACAATCTTCGGTTCTTGGCGCAGAAGCAATTTGCTTAGCTTTACATCCATCCCAAGGTATCATTTCCAATACATCCGTGGGGCAAGCTCGAACACATTGGGTACACCCTATGCATGTATCATAAATTTTTACTGAATGTGACATTAGGTCTATAAATTACAGTTTTGAACACAAAAATTTTTGATCTGGTAAAATTAGAAAATAATAGAAATCCTCTATTTTCTGTTGTAGACACCAAATGAATCAATGATTTATCAAAATTTTGAGAATCCATAGATTTTACAAATCTGTTTGTGAGAAAGGGCCAAGATACTTTCATTTTATTTTCAATAACATGAAATATGAGTTGTACATACGAATTGAATTCATGTTCATTTTATGAAATTTTTATATGAATAGAAAGATCTTCATTTTTATCTCTTTAGATTATTTCTATGTATAATTTATATAACCGATATAGAAGGTCCAACCCTAAACAAACGAATATTACCTCTAGATGGAAGAAGATCCTCCTTCAAAAGTAGTTTGGTCCCATCCGCTAAAGCTTGAAGAATCCCTAATGGACCAGCATATTCAGGTCCAATACGTTGTTGTATTGTTGCGGATATTTTTATTTCTAACCGCACAATTACTAATACCCCCATTGTGATTCCTAAGACAAGGGTGAAATGGGGACAAAAATCCATATAAGTTCATAGATTTCTTTTGTATCAATTCTCATTTCAACGATAAACTTCTCCCATATAGATCATATCTCAATTCCCTCTCTCTGAAAATAGAGAAAAAGGGAGTCTGTGGGCCATAAAAGGGCCAAGCTATAACAAATGGGAGGCTATACGACTGAGCTCCAGCATAATCATTCTGATATAACTGGCCCTTTTAGGCACTTGAAAACTTGCCAATCGTTCCGGTGCATTTACTGTTATTGCTTCTGTGAACATAGTAGCTAAATAATCCTAACGTGTTACATAAGGAAAATATTGTATAATTGTTCGGTTCTCCGCTATTTTTTCCATCCCTCTGTGTAAATATAGGTTCACAGTCAATAACATCTTCACCATCCGGAGTAACGATTAGCCGAAGAACACCATGCATTGATGTGTGATGAGGACCCATATTGACTATTCTAATATTTTTTTTTTCAAAGAAAAAATCGAATACTAATAACTAAACTAATAAAAAAGAACAAGGAAATTAACGAGTTTTTGATTCCCGGGTATTTAACTGATCTATTAATTTCTTATAACGCACTTTCTTTTTTTTTGACAAATAAGTCAATAATCGTTGACGTTTTCCCAGAATTCTTCGTAGACCTCTTTGTGATAAAAAATCTCTTTTGTGCAATTCTAAATGTGACGTAAGTCTCCGTATCTTACTGGTGAAATGTAATACTTGAAATTCAACAGACCCGCTATTTTCTTCTTTTCCTTCTTCTGTAATAACCGAGATGAATGAATTTTTGACCATAAATGAAGATTTCTATCTTTCTTTTCTGTGAATTTTACCGATCAGGAAAAATAATAAGATTTATTATGCCAATTATTTGCATTTAGTATACATCAAAATTTAATTTCTTTTCTTTATATTACTTTGTTTTTTGATCTATTTGGATCAAAAGATCTGATATATATGTATTTACGAAAGATAACAATTTCAATTTCTTTTTACTTCAATGTATATATTGAGGCTTTCATTTACCAAATACGTCACACGATATGCAGGAAATCCACTATAAATTTTTCCAATTTTCATTGGAATTGAATTTATTCAAAATTGTGAATACATATGTATTCTTGACATACTGAAACGACTGCTGTTATTGGTATCAAACCAATAGCGATTCATACAAGCTAAATCTTCTAATCGATAATTGGGCCAAAAGAACAATTTCAATTTCATGAAAATTTTTCCATCTGTATGAAAATGCTTGTCCTCATTCAAAAATTGCCCACAGTTTCTTATTTTGTTTTCATTGCAAAATCTTGGATTTTTATCCACAACATTCCAATTTTTGGAATTGAAACAAATTTGAATTCGAAATTCTCTCCGACGCACGGGAGATAGAATATTTTCAGGAACAAGGAAATAATAATTATTATTGTCTCCACTCAAAAATATGTTGTTGTGTCGTGTAATAGATTTTTCAAACCCCCCTTTCCCAATATATTCTTTTTTTTTATATTTCTTATTCGTTTGGCACTTTTTCTTATTGACCAAGAAAATATCTATAGTTTGATATATAATAGATTTTCCGTCCCTTCTTATAGATAGACAAATAGGTTCCATAATCAATATTCCCCTTCTTATCAATTCTGAAAGAACTAGGTCCTTTTGAATCAGTATTTCGTCTAGATTTATTTGACCTCTTCGAATCGAAGATATAGCGATTTCCTTTAGATTTATGAGTCTAAGTAGGAGACAATATACCCTGATATTTTTCATTATTTTTTGATTCGAGGGATCGTCCAATCTGAATTGAAAAGGGAAATATGTTTTGAAAAAGGAATATAGTTCCATTTCCCTCTTTTGTTGTTGTTCGTCTTCTTCCTGTTTGGAATTTTTTAATTCAAGATCTTTTTTTTTATGAAATGAAAAATGAAAAAAGAGTGATTTTATTGGGATGATCCAAGGTTCAATCTTATATACATCAAAAAGTAGTACAAATTCTGGGAAGAACCAAGGTTCTATATCAGATATAGTATCATTATTTGATGCGGTATAATAGAACCTTTCTTGATTCATTCCCATGCAATCAAAAATTTTTTTTTTTTGGTTGCACATTTTTATCTCTTGGCGAATCGTAGGAAAAAAAAGATCTTTTTTCTCCATTTTTTTAAAATTAGGAATTTCAGTCTGAATCTCCATATTTTTTATAAAAAAAAGATTAAGAATTCTACAATCCAAATATTTTCTATCCAAATTTGTATTTCTATCAATAAGATATACTTTATCTAGATAATTATTACTAGATTGAGGTTTCGATATATCGAAATAATATGTAATTTCTTGGGTCCCGTTTCTTTCTAATGTTGATTCAGAAATGTATGAATTAGGGAGGTGTATGTATTTATATGATAGAAGATCATATCTGTAATGTTTTTTCCATTTGTATTTTTGACTCATAAATGAATTTGTTTCATAGTCATTTTTTTTCATGGAATGAATCAATTGGTATTTTTTATAAAAATCCAATTGGATTGATTCCTTATTTTGAATCATACGACGTTGATTCATTCTATTTTGCCATTCTTTAGGTACTAATCGAGACCTTTTTTTTTTTGATAAATCATATTGATAATGACCTTTTAACCAGTTTTTCCATTCGTTTATTACATATGTAGGAATTTTCTTATCTCTTGATTTGAAATGAAAGATTCCGTGTATCATACAATAGTCTTTTAATTTATCCTGAAAAAAGGGAGAGTTCCCTTGATATTGAAGTAGGGGTCTTAAGTGATATTTATTCAATAATTGGTGAAGTAATTGGGTTTGTGATAATTTGTAAAATACATATGCTTGGGACAGGGAAGATAAGTTCCAAAAAATATGGAAATTTTCATTCTTATTCTCAGTATTATTGGTATTTGAAAACAATTTTTTTATCGTGAAATTCAAATTCATTGTCTTTTTATCTGTTTCATCGGTTCCTTCTTGTTCTTGATTTCTTTTATTGTTGTAAATGGATTTCTTAAAGATCTTTTTTGTTGATTCAAAGAAACGTTGTGCATTGATCTTAGAAAAGGTAATGGTACATAGCAAAATATCTATGTATATTTTTTCAATGAAAGATTGAATAAAGTAGTGTGATTTACGCATTAATCGGATAGTTTGCCTTTGAAATATTTTCAATATATTTTTCTGTGATTCCAATCTTTTCTTATCATAAATTAAAACTATTTCTTTTTTTTTCTTGTCTTTTGTGGTTTGCTCAATTTGATTCCTTATTTTTATTGTCTTATCAGAAATATCTTGAATTCTTCTTTCTATTAGTGAAGAATTGAACCAATTCATCGGTCGAATTAGAACGGACGACTCGCGAAGAATCTCATTATTTCTTTTGAAATATTTTTCATTTTTGTTTGGTTCATATACTTTTTTCATTATTCGTTTTATAACTCGAACTATTTGAATGATCCCCTTTTTCTTCTTGAAAAATTGAAGAACTTGGAAAAATGGATTTTTCCACTTTCTATTTCTTTTTTTGAGTTCTTTATAAATAGGTTCAAAAAAAAAAGGTCGTTTTCGGGGAGAACCAAAGGGAAGTTCAGCTTCCATTCCCCAGACTGTTAAAAAACCAAAATCTTTTTTTTTCATTTGATCTCTATGATGAGATCGTACCTTAGATTTTCGCCAAGGTTTTAGACAGAAAGGATATAAAATCTTTATCTGAATACCATCTGTTAACCAATCTTGGGGAAATTCTGTTTCTGAGAATTGAACACCACTATAGGTGCATTTTATATGTATTTCTCTCTTCCATTCCTTCAAATCCTCGTACCACTCAGAGGATTGTAATAATAACATACGGAAAATATGTTTAGCTATTATAAATGAAGGCAATATAATGTATTTTCTAAAAAAGGATTGGGTTACTAACATCAAACTTCTGATTGCTCGAGTCAATATCCGGTTATTCCAAGCTTCTGATGTTTCTATCCGTTCATTTTTCTCTCTTTTTTCCTTTTCTTCTTTTGTATCTTCATTTTCAAAATGGGAAATTTGCAATTTTGACTCTTGTTGTCTCCCCATCCAATTTCTCAAAACAAAATTCTTTGTTTCGTTGATATCAAAATAGGAAAAAAAAGATGTTTTGTCTAGTCGATCAAAAAAAAGTGGGGAATGCACATTTACTTGAAAGAGTTCCCAAATCACTGTTTTACGTCTTTGAGCGCGCATGGATCCTTTGATTAGATTGCGACGAAAATCTGATTGTTGGGAGTAACGTATCA